AGTCAATTATAGGATTTTTTTGGGGATAGAGGGACTTGAACCCTCACGATTTTTAAAGTCGACGGATTTTCCTCTTACTATAAGTTTCATTGTTGCCGGTATTGACATTAGAACGGGACTCTATCTTTATTCTCGTCCGAATAATAAGTTCTTTAAGAGATCTATCGGACTGTGGAGTGAATGATTTGACTAATAAACATTCGATTCTTTTATCAATGTGAAATAAATTCACACCAATTCTTCTATTTTTCATATAGAAAATACCCAGATACAGATTCGGGCCATTATTAATCATCAATAGTATTCAATAGATACGTTTATCCTTCATCCTTTCTGAAGTTTCAATTCTTCTACCAACGTGGTCAACTCCATTTGTTAGAACAGCTTCCATTGAGTCTCTGCACCTATCCTCTTTTTCACTCTCTGAACCCTTGTTTTGAGAAAACAAGGATTTGGCTCAGGATTGCCCATTTTTATTAATTCCAGGGTTTCTCTGAATTTGAAAGTCTTCACTTAGTAGGTTTCCATACCAAGGCTCAATCCAATTAAGTCCGTAGCGTCTACCGATTTCGCCATATCCCCTTCCTTTTGTTTTGAGATTAGGATCTCATTATTATATTATATCATTTGCTATCTCAAAAAAGTATTTTCTTTCTTACCTATCCTATAAGAAAACCCGTATTTGATCCAATCAAATTGGATTTTATCATTTCTGTATCGACAATTCAATATGGATTGATATATACCCCATATATATGTTTCTCTTCCTGCCATTTTTCCATGCAATTTTGATACTTGAACGGTCAATTCTTTTTTTTCTTAACTTCCCCCTTTACGAATGAAAGCCGAGGAATGTCTAATTAAGTTATAGTTATAATATAACTAATTAGAAATATAAATATATAGGATGAAAATAGAGAAGCGTAACAAAACACATTTCAAATGTCATGTGAATTCAAAATACAAAACAAAATAAAAATAAAATTTGATTATATTAAAATATTTAAGATTTACTATCGAATAGAATAATATTCTAATTGTATTACTATTACAATTTATAATTTGATAAATAAATAGAAATTCTATATCGCTATATGAATCGTTATGTTCTATAATATTCAATACAATATTGATGGAAATTATAGATTCTATTCTGTTCTATATATAGACACTAGACACTATACTGATATACTATAAGTCTATTGAATTCCTATGCATATAAAATATCTATTATTTGGGCCCGCTTAGCTCAGAGGTTAGAGCATCGCATTTGTAATGCGATGGTCATCGGTTCGATTCCGATAGCCGGCTTTTCTCTATTTTTCAATTTATTAATAATTAATAATGTCCCTTTTAAAGCAATGAATATTGAAAAAGTGTTTTCCCCCTTTATCCAAAATCCATGAATTTCTTAAGTTATAGGAACTACCACCTAATGTCAAGAAAAGGATTGATTATATATATCAGGAAAAGGATTGATTATATATATAATCATAATAAGTCTGAATATTTATTCACTTTATCTCATTCTTCTTTATAGTACAAGTACACTACTTCAGTAAACTTCGCTTGATTTAGTTCAGTTTTAGTTTAGATTTATTCTCTAATTCTCTAAAATCAAAAAAGAATGAAATAAATTCGAAATAAGAAAAAGAAGAATAAAAATAAGAATAAGGAGTCTTTATGTCACGTTACCGAGGACCTCGTTTCAAAAAAATACGCCGCCTGGGGGCTTTACCAGGACTAACTAATAAAAGGCCTAAAGCCGGAAGTGATCTTAGAAACCAATCGCGTTCCGGGAAAAAATCTCAATATCGTATTCGCCTAGAAGAAAAACAAAAATTACGTTTTCATTATGGTCTTACAGAACGACAATTACTTAAATACATTCGTATCGCCGGAAAAGCCAAGGGGTCAACAGGTCAAGTTTTACTACAATTACTTGAAATGCGTTTGGATAACATCCTTTTTCGATTGGGTATGGGTTCGACTATTCCCGCAGCCCGTCAATTAGTTAACCATAGACATATTTTAGTGAATGGGCGCATAGTAGATATACCAAGTTATCGCTGCAAACCCCGAGATATTATTATGGCGAAAGATGAACAAAAATCCAGAACTCTGATTCAAAATTCTCTCGACTCATTCCCTCACGAAGAATTACCAAACCATTTGATCCTTCATCCTTTCCAATATAGAGGATTAGTCAATCAAATAATAGATAGTAAATGGGTCGGTTTGAAAATAAATGAATTGCTAGTCGTAGAATATTATTCTCGTCAGACTTAAACTCAAATAAAATAGCAAAGGTTCGGGCAATTTTCTTCCCTTTCATCGAATTAAATTAATCTAAGGTAAGGTTAAGAAAGAAGAATATGGGTTGAGCCCCATTTTATCCCATTTCTGTATCATAGACCGGGGGGATATTTTAATATTCTTTCCAATGTTCTTCCTAGTTTATAGTATTTTACGTGTCACGGTAATTAGGAATAGAGAATCT